TCCCTACAACAAAAATAAAAGTCAATAAGTATGAATAAAACAAGAAAAATACTGATAAAAGCTTTTTACAAAATTAGATACTAGCAGTCTTAACTCATTTTTTTATTTTTTTACTTTGATTAACGATTAACTTGAAGTTCTTTAAATACTTCTGCCTTCCTAAAAATATCCTGAACAGTCCCTGTGGGTTGAGCCCCTTTTTCAAGAAAATATAGAATAGCAGGAACATTTGAATAAGTTTGATTCTTTATTGGATCGTAAAAACCCACTTTCCGAAGATCTCTTCCTTCTCTTCGGGATCGAACATCAATAGCAACGATTCGATAGACGGCCCATTGGGATAGATATAGATAAACAACGCCCCCCCTAGAAACGTATAAGAGGTTTTCTCCTCATACGGCTCAAGAAAGAATGATTCGAATTTCTTTCTGTATTTATGATACAGTTTTCATCAATCATATGTATAATTATAGAATTATGGAATAAATATTCCGTTATTGTGTTGTGTATTGTGTTGTGTATTGTATTGTGTATATATAATATATACAGTTATATATTATATAATTTTAATCTAATAATTTAATATTAATAAAATTTATTAATAATCTAATAAATTAATAACGGAAAATGAATCCATAAAAAATCATGAATTAGACTATGATTTGACTTTTTTGTTCTTCCTTACGAGAAAAAAGAAATATCATTCGTACTCATAACTCAAGTTGAATTGAATAATTATTAAAAATTTTTAAGAGAAATCCTTAGACATTTATTTTATTGAGTCGTCTCTAACTTCTTTTGTTTGTCTCATTTCAAATCTATTTTTATTCCTCATTCTGATCCAATTGTTGAGACAATTGAAAATAGCCTTTCCTTGTTCCGGAGCCTTTTTTATCTTTGCTTTGTTGAATCGTTAGGTTTAGACATTACTTCGGTGATTCTTACTCCTTTCAAAATGGCAGCAACATACCTTTTTGTTTTTTTATGGAAAGATTATACGAACGATGGATTTCCTTATGATACACCTTTGATTGAAAAAGTTTTACGAATTCCACTTCAGACAAATTTGACTTTTTTATTTCAAACTTGCTTGTTAGAATTTTCATTTTTCGATTTTTATACGTAAAATAGATTTACAAAGTTGTTCCCACTTATTAATTGGCACTAACCCTGGATTCTTCCTCCTGATAAAAAAAATAAATATTTTCTGCTCGAGCTCCATCATGTACTATTTATACAACCCAAGACAAGTTAGGGTTCTCTAGAACAGAACAAATTATGTCGAGACAAGAGCATTTTCATTTATATAGAAAATGATGGATGTAAGAATCCACATCTGATGATGTCCTTCAAGTCGCACGTTGCTTTCTACCACATCGTTTCAAACGAAGTTTTACCATAACATTCCTCTAATTTCGAACCCGTATGGGATTGATTCAATATGGAATCATGAATAGTCATTGGCTCAATTGGTACACAATAGTCCATACTTTTTTTTTTATCTTTTTATCTATAGAATGACCCAGAAGGATTGAAAGTTTACTTTATAGATAATAGATAAGATTGATTTTTTACACTTTTCGAGTATCAAAGATTCATAAGAAATCAGTCAAAAGACTTTTAAAGAACCTCCTACTTCAACATCATGGTTGTAAATACATTTTCCAAAAATGACTGAATTTATTTTATAATTCAACCAATAAGTCAAAGCAATCATAGCGAATAGCTAAAAATTTTTAGTGAGGACCTCATTCATTAAAGAAACACGAATTTGACCATATCCAATTAAATCATCAATCAATGATTTAAACCAAATAAATGGGTGGATTGAGAAATCGATCCACAATTTTTTTGTTTCCATAAATATGAAATAGAAAGCATTTCATGTAAAGTAAGATTAAATAAAGCTATTACATTATTATTAGATGAAAGATAAAAAAATCTGGGGAATATGATCTTTCCCTATCAATCATATAGAACAAATAAATATTAACGAGAGTAATACTGAATATTTAAATATCCCCGAACCTTTTCCACTTAACCAAAGGACCCTTATTACGGAACGAAAATAGAACAATAACAACACATAATATAATACATATATTATAATACATATGGACATTGGGCATAAGCATAAGCCATTTTATACGGATTTTTCTTTACTTCAGGTTCAATAACAATAATCTTTACATCCATTAATTCTATTCCATCTACTTTAATGGAATAGAATAAACTACCTCAACCTTTAGGATTATTCATTTGAACCAGATACAAAATCAATACATCTATTACATATTGAAATTGATATCCTCCTTTGGTTTGCTGATTAACCCGCACCCATACAAGTTCTATCAAGATCGTGAATCCTAACTAAACTTAACCAAAACAAAAATCCTACCAAGGGATCCTATACTATCAATAAAGTATAGTTATATAGTTACAAAAACAAATGGCAATTTCTTTTTTTTTATCCCAACCCCGTTTTAAGAGCTTTAAGACTGGTGATGGGATTGGTACAAACTCTCGCTACTCTTTAGTCTCTACATAGACTGTGGAATTAATTGGAATCCTCTATTCCCTTCAAGTCTTTAGAGGGTGGAGCGTTTTTTTATCTTTTGCGTTTCGAGACAAAACGCATCATATTATCGTGTGATAATTCAAATATCATCATATAAAGCCTCTCTGCTATCCATTCGAATCGATCTGGGACGGAAGGATTCGAACCTCCGAATAACAGGACCAAAACCGGTTGCCTTACCACTTGGCCACGCCCCATTTCATTTATATTTCGTACTATACGAATAAACACTAATATTATTTTAGTAATTATGGTCTATTCGTCAATTACAGACTCAATCCAATTTCATACAAAAAAGGACAAAACAAAAAAAAAAATAAAGTCATCAATAGTTAATCAAATTAAATAGTCACAAATATAGTATAATACAACTATAAACAATAGTATCTATAGTATAGTTATATAAAAGACAATAAAATACATAATTGTAAAATTCTAATTAATTAATTCACTATTAGAATTATCATTAACTTAATTAAATTAACTATTTAATAGTTATTGGTTATTTATTGATTGTTATTCTTAATTTTGTTATTGAGATTTAACACATGTAGGTATAGAATTCAAAGAAATTCATTGATCATTACATAGAATTCAATTAAGATATTGTATGAAAGTATAATTCCTTGTATTTTCGTTTGAAAATGTAAGGATCTTTGATTTTTGGGGATTCGAAGAAAAAGAAGGATTTTTTGACGTCCCTTCTTTTTGCATTTTCTCCTTATATCAATAACTCAATAAAAAAATTATCTACACAAACTATTTGTTATGTTTAATATCTTTAGTTTAATCTGTATCTGTCTTAATTCTGCCCCTTATTCTAGTAGTTTTTTCTTTGCCAAATTGCCCGAGGCTTATGCCCTTTTCAATCCAATCGTAGACGTTATGCCCGTCATACCTCTATTCTTTTTTCTATTAGCCTTTGTTTGGCAAGCTGCTGTAAGTTTTCGATAAAATTCTGAATATTATCCTAAAAACATTCATGCTTTATTCGATAAAAAAAAGATTCTAACAATTCAATTGATAAAAGTAGATATGACAAAAAAATTTTGGTAACGAAAGAATAATAATCTTATTAAAAAGAAATTAGTGAACACAAAAATTCTCTCTTTTTAGAATTTTTGGTACATTTTTGATGTTATGTCAAAATATGTGGTACAAAAATGGAAAATCTATTCCCTTTTGCCAAAAAATGATTTTGGAGATTGTGTAATGCTTACTCTCAAACTCTTTGTTTACACAGTAGTGATATTCTTTGTTTCTCTCTTTATTTTCGGATTCCTATCTAATGACCCAGGGCGTAATCCGGGACGCGAGGAATAAAAAAATAAGATCCTTTTCGTTTTTCTTCGCCTTTTTTGATTTTTTTATCTATTAACTATGACAAAACCGGGACGCCATTTTTTCGAATTAGAAAGTCTCAAGTGATCGGGGGAAACGGAGAGAGAGGGATTCGAACCCTCGGTACGAATAACTCATACAACGGATTAGCAATCCGACGCTTTAGTCCACTCAGCCATCTCTCCCAATTCCAAATTGCGAAATTTTTGATGTAACACGTGAAGTAAAAAAAACCATCGTCATCCTTTGTTTATTAATTATATTATAACGATATATACATCGTTTGTTCTATTTTGTTATATAATTTGTTATATAAGATATATATGAATTTGATTAGCAATTCCGTTTAGATAACAATTCAAAAAGGATATACCAATAGAGATAGAAAAGTACCTTACGCCTTTGATTTTGTACGAAGGGTTCTTTTTTTATTCCCCCGGCCTGGCTAGGCACTAGCCGGGCCATTACTTTTTTTGTTCCAATTAATCATTCATAAACCAAATGATGGATATGATTTGAAACCAAAAATACTTGTTATTGAAGCAACAACAGCAACAAAAGGGATTTCCATTTATTTGTTTTCTTAATTTACTTACTGGATGGGGCTACAAACAATAAGGAATATGACTGCAATCAAAGTCAACAAACAAAATACATAAAAATAAATAAATAAAACAAATAAGAAATTTCATAATTATAACTTAATTCATTTACTTGTTCAATTCAAGAGGTAAACTTTGTTTGAACACTTGAGATCCAGTTAATCTGAAGTCATAAAGACTAGTAGTTGGGCCAAAAAAAAGAGTTACATAAGAATATTAAGAATATGTAACTCTTTTTTTTGGCCCAACTTTAAACTTTAATGACTACTTCAAGCCGGAACTGTCCCAGTAATAACGTACTAGCAAACGAAAAACTAAACTTTTTATGTTAAACTCTCTTCTCTTCACCTATTTTATCAAATAAGCCTACAATACGGAATAGATGTCAACACTAGAATTTTCACGATTCTTATACTATCTTGATTACGTCTCATTCCTTTGTTCGACAAAAAGCCCTTTTATATACAATAATATAATTG